CCATACAATCGCTATTCATAATGGAAAGGAACATTTACCTATTTATATAACAGATCGTATGGTCGGTCACAAATTGGGAGAATTCGCACCTACTCTAACTTTCGTGAGACATGCAAGAAACGATAATAAATCTCGTCGTTAGTCGTTCTACTAAGTATTCATGTTAAAAGTCTTATCTTAATAGTATTTATAAATAGTATTTATAACTTATCTTAATAGTATTTATAATTAGTATTTAGACTTAAGAGTCTTTATCTTATAGTAAGAGTATAGTATTTTATTTTCTTTTTATAGTATACTAAGACTTAGACTTTTATTACTTATTCTTACTTTTCTGACTTATCTTATACTATACTTCACCTAGGCACTTATCATTCATTGGCGGGGGATAACTTTCTTTTATGATAAAGAACGAAAATTATGATAGAGAAGCAAAAGTGTTAGCTCAACATATATATGTATGTATGTCTGTTTTCAAAGCACGAAGAGTAATTGATCAGATTCGCGGGCGTTCTTATGAGGAAACACTCATGATATTAGAACTAATGCCTTATAGAGCATCTTATCCAATTTTACAATTAGTTTATTCTGCAGCAGCAAATGCTAGTCATAATATGGGTTTAAATGAAGCTGATTTATTTATTAGTAAAGCTGAAGTCAACAGAGGCGCTATTGTTAAAAAGTTAAGAACTCGGGCTCGAGGACGTAGTTGTCTAATAAAAAAAACCACTTGTCATATAAAGATTGTTTTAAAAGAAAAATAGAAATTTTAGATTCATCTAAAGAAACAGAATTTAGATTCCTATTTTATATTTCTAAATTTATAAAAAAATATGAATGGAACAAAGGGTAGAAAAATATGGGACAAAAAATAAATCCACTAGGTTTCAGACTTGGAACAACTCAAAGTCATCATTCTTTTTGGTTCGCACAACCAAAAAAATTTTCCATGGACCTACAAGAAGATGAAAAAATACGGAATTGTATTAAGAACTATGTACAAAAAAATAAGAGAATATCCTCAGGTTTTGAAGGAATTGCCCATATAGGGATTAAAAAAAGAATAGATTTTATTCAGGTCATAATCTATATTGGATTTCCCAATTTATTATTAGAAGGACGAACAGGGGGAGTCGAAGAATTACAGATGAATGTACAAAAAGAGTTTCGTTCTGTAAATCGGAGACTCAACATTGCTATCACAAGAATTGAAAAGCCTTATGGACAACCTAAGATTCTTGCAGAATATATAGCTTTACAATTAAAAAATAGAGTTTCATTTCGAAAGGCAATGAAGAAAGCTATTGAATTAACTGAACAAACAGATACAAAAGGAATTCAAGTACAAATCGCAGGGCGTATCGACGGAAAAGAGATTGCACGTGTCGAATGGATCAGAGAAGGTAGGGTTCCTTTACAAACAATTCGGGCTAAAATTGATCACTGTTCCCATACAATTAGAACTATCTATGGAGTCTTAGGCATAAAAATTTGGGTATTTGTAAACCAAGAATAAGAATAATGGACTTTTACTTATCTCGCCATTCTGCTGAGCAATAGAAAAACAAACAATTATAATTCTATAAGGTTGAATAAAAATTCGATTTACTCTTTAATTTAGGTTTCGTATAATTGCTATGCTTAGTGTGTGACTCGTTAGTTTTAGTTTTTTATTTAGAGTTTAGAGTTGAGATTACAAAAAAAAGATGACCCCACTATAAACTTAGTAACGATCAAAACTAAAAAAACTCAAAACTAATAACCAACTTATTGCTTCGTATTGTCGAGATCCCAAGAAACAGTCACTATATGACTGAATCGATCATATAGTTATAGCAACTGAAATTTTTTTCATAAAAAATAAATCTAATTATAAATTATGAAAAAAAAAAGGGATGTGGAAAAATGAAAGGATGATAGAAAGAGAGAATAAAGATCTCAATGATATATGATTCCAATATGTATGGTTTATGAAAAATCACCCCATAAAAAAAAGGCAGTGTGATAAAGCATCAACATCAATATACAATAAATATAATAAATATACAAAATCAATATACAACATTCATATTTTTTATATTTTATATTATTTTATATTTAAAATTTTTAAATATTTATAATTTCATAATTTTATTTATATTTATTAATATTAATAAATATAAATAAAATAATAAAAATATAAATTATAATTATAATATCTATAATATCAAATACAAATATAAATATAATTATAATAAATATAAATATAATTATAATATAAATATATATATATAAATATATATAATATAAATATATATAATATAAATATAATATTTAATATTAATATAATAAAATATTATACATATACATAATAATATTTAATATTAATATAATAAAATATTATACATATACATATAAATATAACATAAATATAATATTAATATAATTATAATATAATAAATATAATAAAAAATAGAATGAATATATGATCATAATAATAAAGAATCTAAATATAAATAATTACTAAATAATAATAATCTAATCAATAATCAATATAGAGATTATCTATCTAATAAGATAGAATAAGGATATAAATAATAGAAACATAGATGAATAATTGAATCGAGCTTCGGGTTAAGAAAACTGAGTAGATTGACTCAGAAACAAATAACTGATTTTGTTGGGAGCTCCATTGCAGAGTTCAGGCCTAAGCATTAATGGAGAAGCTATGGGAACGATGGAACCTGTGACTAAATAGGATTTGATTGAAAAAGAATCAATCCTAATGATTCATTGGGTAGGATGGCGGAATGAACCAAGAATAACATAGATTTCTTCTGACTAGTCATAAAATGACCCTACAAATAAAAGAGAAAAGAGTCAATATTCGCCCGCGTAACCTTTTGTTTTATATTTTTTTTTTTTATTTATTTTTTTTTATTTAAATTTATATTTCATTTATTTTTCATTTATTGTATGACTTTTTGGATGATTCAATATGAGGTAAAGTTAAATACTTTAGAAAATTTTTGAAAAGTAAAAGAAATAAGCATTATCCATAAACAAACACGTCTAGTGATTCGCGAGGAGCTGGATGAGAGGAAACTCTCATGTCCGGTTCTGCAGTAGAGATGGAATTCAGAAACAACCATCAACTATGACCCAAAAAGAACCAGATTTCGTAAACAACATAGAGGTAGAATGAAGGGAATATCTTGCCGAGGCAATCATATTTGTTTCGGAAGATATGCTCTTCAGGCACTTGAACCTGCTTGGATCACAGCTAAACAAATAGAAGCAGGGCGAAGATCAATGACACGATATGCACGTCGTGGTGGAAAGGTATGGGTACGTATCTTTCCCGACAAACCTGTTACAGTAAGACCTATGGAAACACGTATGGGTTCGGGGAAGGGATCCCCCGAATATTGGGTATCCGTTGTTAAACCGGGCCGAATACTTTATGAAATAAGTGGAGTATCAGAAACTGTAGCCAAAGCAGCTATGAAAATAGCTGCATGCAAAATGCCTATACGAACTCAATTTGTTATTTCAGGATCAGGATAGGTAAACAAAAGTAAGTAAAGGTGTATTGAGAATGAAAAAACAAACGCGGATTTCTTTATCTCTGGACAGACAATATTTATTTTTTCCCTTGTCCCTTGCATTGAAATAAGAGATAAAAAAAAAAAAAAAAAAAAAAAAATGATATGATTCAACCTCAGACCCTTTTAAATGTAGCGGATAACAGCGGAGCTCGAGAGTTGATGTGTATTCGAATCATAGGAACTGGTAATCAACGATATGCTCATATTGGCGATGTTATTGTTGCTGTAATCAAAGAAGCAGTGCCCAACATGCCTCTAGAAAGATCAGAAGTAATTAGAGCTGTGATTGTACGCACGTGTAAAGAACTCAAACGTGACAATGGCATGATAATACGATATGATGACAATGCAGCGGTTATCATTGATAAAGAAGGAAATCCAAAAGGAACTAGAATTTTTGGTGCGATTGCTCGGGAATTGAGACAGTTGAATTTTACTAAAATAGTTTCATTAGCACCCGAAGTCTTATAGTCTTCTAAATCAGACTAGTAGGTTAAAATAGGACATACTTTATTTTATATTTTATATTTCTATTCTCTATATTATATATTTATATTATATATTATTATAATTATTATTATAATTATTTATTATAATTATTATAATTATATTAATATTAATTTATTAATTAATATTAATTAATTATTATTATTCGACTATTTATATTTTCTATTTTGATATATTAAATTATACTATTTTATAGTATATTCATTCCTATTTTTATTTCTAGTTATATCATATTCTAGTTATATCATATTTATATCATAGTATAGATATAGAATAGAATATATAATTCTAGAATTTCAATTCTATTTTCTATTAATTCGAATATCTGAAATAGATCCAATTAATAGATCGTGTCTCATGCATATACTTTTAATTAAAAGAAATTATAATTTAATAATAAATTTAATAATAAAAAAAATTCAATAAAAAATAAAAAAATTAAACTAAAACAAAAAAAGCATGTTGATTATATCAAAAATGAGGAGGCACCAATAACTATAATTCGTCATGGGTAGGGACATTATTGCCGATATAATAACTTCTATAAGAAATGCTGACATGGATAAAAAGGGAAGGGTTCAAATAGCATCTACTAATATCACTAAAAATATTGTTAAAATACTTTTACGAGAAGGTTTTATTGAAAACGTTCGAAAACATCAAGAAAGTAAAAAAAAATTCTTGGTTTTAACCTTACGACATAGAAAGACTAGGAAAGGGAATAAAATTATTTTAAAGCGTATCAGCCGACCCGGTCTACGAATTTATTCCAACTATCAACAAATTCCTAAGATTTTAGGCGGAATGGGGATTATAATTCTTTCTACTGCTCGAGGTATAATGACAGATCGAGAAGCTCGACTAGCAAAAATTGGAGGAGAAATTTTGTGTTATATATGGTGATTCTCCTGCGGTAACTTAATACTCTCTCGAATTTACTATTTATCTATTTGTAAAATAGAGAGGAGAAGTGAATTATAGAATTATAGAACTCTTCCTCTAGTAGTTGATACTTAAAGGGGGTTATCTGAAATGAAAGAACAAAAATTGATTCATGAGGGTTTAATTACTGAGTCACTTTCCAACGGTATGTTTCGAGTTCGATTAGATAATCAAGATCTAATTCTAGGTTATATTTCAGGGAGAATCCGACGCAGTTTTATACGTATACTACCCGGAGATAGAGTAAAAATAGAAATGAGTCGTTATGATTCAACCAGGGGACGCATAATTTATAGACTTCGAAAAAAAGATTCGAACGATTAGATCATTCTTTTAAACATCCCTCTCGTAGGGGTATAATTCGAAAAAAAACTAATTTTTGTTTCCAAAAAAATAGATTCAGAATGAAGGTAAGGAATAAAAAATATGAAAATAAGGGCTTCTGTTCGTAAAATTTGTGAAAAATGTCGACTGATCCGTAGGCGCGGGCGAATTATAGTAATTTGTTCCAATCCGAGACATAAACAGAGACAGGGATAATTCTTCTCAAGTTCTAAATAAAGAACTTTATAAAAGAAAAAAACCCATGTACATGTAAAAAGAAAGAAAAAAGAATCAGTTTTCATATAAAATGGATATTCCGCGTATCTTTCTGTATATCTCTGATTCTTCCTTATTTTTTTTTATTCTTATGAATATGAGATAATAAAATATGATAAAACCTATAGCAAAAATTGGTTTACGTAAGAATGCACGTATTGGTTCACATAAGAATGAACGTCGAATACCGAAAGGAGTTATTCATGTTCAAGCGAGTTTCAACAATACTATTGTAACTGTTACAGACGTACGAGGTCGGGTAGTTTCTTGGGCTTCCGCGGGGACTTCTGGATTCAGAGGCCCAAGAAAAGGAACACCTTATGCTGCTCAAGCAGCAGCACTTAACGCTATTCGTACAGTAGTGGATCAGGGTATGCAACGAGCAGAAGTTATGATAAAGGGTCCAGGTCTCGGAAGAGATGCGGCATTACGAGCCATTCGTAGAAGCGGAATACTATTAAGTTTCGTACGTGATGTAACACCCATGCCACATAATGGATGTCGCCCCCCTAAAAAAAGACGTGTGTAGAAATAAGAATTCAAGAGATTCCAAGAAAAATAAATGAGTCAATGATCCGATCCAATAATCATAAAGAAAATAAAAATAATAGTATGGTTCTAGAAGAAGTAGCAGGATCCACTCGAACACTACAGTGGAAATGTGTTGAATCAAGAGTAGACAGCAAGCGCCTTTATTATGGTCGTTTCGTTCTGTCCCCGCTTATGAAAGGTCAAGCCGATACCGTAGGTATTGCCATGCGAAGGGCTTTACTTGGTGAAATAGAAGGAACATTTATCACACGTGCAACATCTGAGAATGTGCTGCACGAATATTCTACGATAGTAGGTATTGAAGAATCAGTACATGATATTTTAATAAATTTGAAAGAAATTGTATTGAAAAGTAATCTCTATGGAGTTAGGGACGCATCCATTTGCGTCAGAGGTCCAAAATACATAACCGCTCAAGATATCATCTCACCACCTTCTGTAGAAATAGTTGACACGACACAGCATATAGCTAACCTGACAGAACCAATTGATTTGTGTATTGAATTACAAATCAAGAGAGATCGCGGATATCATATGAAATCTACAAACGAATCTCACGATGGAAGTTATCCTATAGATACTGTATCCATGCCTGTTCTAAATGCGAATCATAGTATTCATTCTTACGGGAATGGGAATGAAAAACAAGAAATACTCTTTCTAGAAGTATGGACGAATGGAAGTTTAACTCCTAAAGAAGCACTTTATGAAGCTTCTCGTAATTTGATTGATTTATTGATTCCCTTTCTACATGCAGAAAAAAAGGACATGAATTTCGAGGAAAATGAAAACAGATCGAATCTACCCCCTCTTTCCTTTCAAGACAAATTCACTGATTTAAAGAAAAACAAAAAACGAATTCCATTAACATGTATTTTTATTGACCAATCAGAATTGCCTTCCAGGGCCTATAATTGTCTCAAAAGGTCCAATATACATACATTATTGGACCTTTTGAGTCATAGTCAAGAGGATCTTATGAAAATGGAATATTTTCGCATAGAAGATGTAAAACAGATATTGGGCACTCTACAGAAGCATTTTTCAATCAATTTACCTAAGAAAAAGTGTTAATTTTAAATCCGTTGGAATTCTAAAATTTTTTTTTTTTTATAAAGAAAAAAGAATAGAATGAGTTTTGAATCTACGGCACGATCCATATATTTGCGGATATAGATCATAAACCTACTTAAGATTATAAAATTGATTGATGTATCTAGGGAAGATCCAGAACGGGATCTTCCTTAGATACCTATGTCCTGGCATTTCACGGTTTAATCAATTTTTAAAAGACCTAAAGTTAGGGATTTCTCAATAGGCAATGTTGCTCCAATACCTAACCAAAGAGCTACTGCAGTACCGATCAAAAAGACTGTTGTAGCTACTGGACGACGAAATGGATTTTGGAATTTATTGACATTCTCCAAAAAGGGTACTATCAATAATCCTATTGGTACTGAAACCATTAAAAGAACACCCAATAACTTATTTGGTACTGTACGAAGTATTTGAAATACGGGAAAGAAGTACCATTCGGGTAATATTTCCAACGGAGTTGCAAATGGATCTGCCGGTTCACCAATCATTGACGGCTCTAGAACTGCTAAGCCTACATTACATGCAATAGTGCCTAGAATTACTACTGGAAAAATATATAAAAGATCATTGGGCCATGCAGGTTCTCCATAATAATTATGCCCCATACCCTTAGCCAATTTAGCTCTTAATACAGGATCGTTCAAATCAGGTTTCTTTGTTATTTGGATAGGTGAATTCTTAAGGATCCATCCCCCAAAAGAACCGGACATGATAATTTTTTATCATCCGGCTCGAGCACAAGAATCAAAAGAATGACAGAAATAGATCCATAGAACATAAATGGGTACATAGAGAATCTATATTTCATATCATACATATCTACATATACAATGTAGAATGACTCTATGTAAGAAAAGATTTATGAAATTCCATTTCCCCGGGTTGCAACGATTCATTGCTCATTGCAAAGAATTCAGTTCTGGCAAAGAAATGCTCCATATCCAAGCAGGCTTACAAATTCGATAATGATCAAGTGCTTTTTGGATTATCTCATGTCTTTTGTTTGCTATTTATCCCCACAAAATCTCGATTTTCTTACATACAACAATACAAAGTTTTTACTTATTATTAATAAAGTCTAATCTCTGTTCTTCTTTAGATCCCTTATTTCACTCCGATAGTATTATAGATCAGGGTCGATGCAAAGGAAATGAATGCATCTACATACTATAATTAGATTACTATCAAATAAAATTAATCAAATAAATACTATCTATCTAATCTAATATCTAATTACTAATAAATTATAATTTTATAATTATTATAATTATAATATATAATAAAAAAAATCAAACAAAGTGGAATAGATAGAACATTGGATCATGCCACATCACTTATTCTAGGGATCTTACGGAGCCTGTTCATGCATAACATGATTAGGGAGGGTATAATCATAGAAAAGATTCTCCTCAAGCTAACCGGCCTATCCTATGCTACATAAGGGGATTGACCTGATGGTTGGATGCAGAGACACATTGGGTTGTGAATTCCAACGTGGCGGAAAAAATCATATATCCGCATGGAACAATCAATAGTTCAAGTCACACACTCCCATAATCCATCCTCTTTTAGTAAAATATACTTCAACTATTCGTAACAATACAATACTTCAGAGTTGAAGAGAAGTATCCAAATAACATGCCTTAATTTTTCAATAATCCATATTTGTTTTGTAGCAATTAAATATTTTTGTTCCTCCCCTATATGATAAATTACAAATATATATGATCTGCCTTTTCTATAAAGGACCTGAAATGCCTTGCTTACGTATCATTGGGAAGTGCATTAACATAAATACGGCAGTAAGAAGAGGTAATACAAAAGTATGTAAACTATAAAAACGAGTCAAAGTGGATTGGCCCACACTAGCGCTTCCACGTAATAATTCTACCAGGGACGATCCTATTATAGGAATAGCTTCAGGCACGCCTGTTACGATTTTTACTGCCCAATAGCCAATTTGGTCCCGAGGTAAGGAATAACCAGTTACGCCAAAAGATGCGGTCAATACAGCCAGAACCACTCCCGTAACCCAAGTTAATTCGCGGGGTTTTTTAAACCCACCCGTAAGATACACACGAAATACGTGCAAGATCATCATTAGAACCATCATACTTGCTGACCATCGATGAACTGATCGAATTAACCAACCAAAATTGGCCTCAGTCATTATGTATTGAACAGAGGAAAAAGCCTCTGTAACAGTTGGACGATAGTAAAAAGTCATAGCAAAACCCGTAGCCACTTGTACTAAAAAACAAGTAAGCGTAATCCCGCCTAGACAATAAAATATGTTGACATGAGGAGGAACATATTTACTAGTTATATCATCTGCAATCGCTTGAATCTCGAGACGTTCTTCGAACCAATCATATACTTTATTGAGATAGGTAACCCAAGAAGGACTCCCCCTCTGAGAGCCACATATGAGAATTTCATCTCGTACGGCTCAAGCCGAAACACACAAATACTGGTTTCAATGGATATGGAATAGATAGTTCAAAACTTCTTGGGTCTTAGCCACGTCACTCTATTTGACCCAAAGATACGAAGTAAGAATAAGAAAAATCCGGAATCTCTTCTTTGTGATGATAATGCCAAGAAATACAATCTCAAGTTGGCTCCTCCATCTTTCTTTATGTTAATTATAACAGGCCTCTTGAATCTTCTCTTCCCTATCTTTTTTTTTTTAACTTTATTTGATATTATTTGAT